ATTTAATAGTAATAATTGGCAGGAAAATAAAAATACTGATAATGTTAAAAGATAGAAAAAAATAAAATCCATAAGATAACGGGTATAATTTAAGAAATAAAAAGGATTTAATAAATATTATTATTGATAAATTTAAATAGAAATATAAGCTAATTAAGGTGCTTACGAATAAAATTATTGGGATAATAATAAAATTTATATTAATAAATATAATTAAAATAATGATTTTAGATAAAAATCCAATAAATGGGGGGAATCCGCCTAGAGATATAATAAGTGGAATAAAAATCAAAAAATCTATGTTTATGTTTTGGTTATGTTGTGTGAGATTGAAGATTTTATAACCTGATTTTATATTGAAATATATAAATAGGGGGAGGGAGGTAATTGAATAAATTAATAGATATAATATTATAACTATATTGTTAATTATAGAAATAGATAATATTCATCCTAAATGAGAGATTGAGGAATAAGATATAATTAATTGAATGCTAGTTTGGTTAATTGCTTGGATTCTTCCAAGTAAGGCCCTAAGAGTAGCACTTAATAAAATAATATTTTGATTAAAATTAATAAATGATAATATAAATAGTGGAGCTAATTTTTGTCATGTTAAAATTAGAAATAGTATTATTCATCTTATTTGTTTTGTGATATTGGGAAGTCATAAGTGAAATGGGGCGCCACCTAATTTAATTAAAAGAGACACAATTAAGATTGTAGATGGGAAAGGGTTATGAAATATTGAATATCAAGATGAAGAATAGAAATATAAAATAATTGATGAAATTATTAATAAAGAAGAACTAAATCTTTGAATAATAAAATATTTTATTGAACTATCAATTTCGAAGTGTTTACCCTTAATATTTATTAAGGGTAAAATTCCTATTAAATTTAGTTCTAAACCTATTCATATTACTAATCAGTGATTAGATGAAAGAGATAAAATGGAGCCTAAAATTACTATATTTATAAATAAGAAATTAGCAGGAAAAAATTTTTTGTTCATAAAGAGTAGAACATATTACAATGCTCAAAAAAGAGTTAGCAGCCCTATTTTATATTAATTACTCTTATAGCCAGTTTAAAGAGCCTTGATTTCATTCATGAATTAAGCCAAACAGAAGAATTATTAAAAAAATCATTGTTGAAGATACTTGATCAGTGGAAGGGGAATTAATTATGTTAATAGAGATGGGAATTAAAAGGATAATTTCAATGTCAAAAACTAAAAAAATAACAGCTAATAAAAAAAATCGCATAGAGAAAGGAGAGCGAGTGTTAGAAGATGTATCAAATCCACACTCAAAAGGAGAAGATTTTTCTCGATCTTTTTGGGAAGATTTTCTAATAAGAATATTAATAGAAAGAAGAATACAGTTAAGAAAAAATAGAAATATTATAAATAATATAATTATAATCATTAATGCAGAAGAAAAGAATTCTTATTATTTATAACATCAATATAATCCGTTCATTCCGGCGCAGCATTTAAATTGTCCAATAAAATATAAAAAAATATAATGATTTAATTAACAGTTAAATGCCTCTTTTTGGCTTTTTATTGAATAGGGTGTATGATCACCAAAATTATGGGTCGAAACCATAAATGATTAATTTCATTTCTTATTAAATATGGTAATAAAGTTTTTTATATCTTACTTTTTAATTGCAAATTAAATTTTCTAATTAAAATATAATACCTTATTAAGGATTAATAGAATAATCATTATCTAGATTAAAAATCTAGTGCTTGTTTTCGGCCACTTAATAAAATTAAGTGATTACGATCCTCATCAATAGATGCATGTATAAAGAAATAGTCAAACTACATCAACAAAATGTCAGTATCATGCTGCAGCTTCAAATCCAAAGTGATGTGAGGAAGAGAAGTGGTTTATAGTAATTCGGATAAAAGATGTTAATAAAAAAAGAGTCCCAATAATAACATGCAATCCATGAAAACCTGTAGAAACAAAAAAAGTTGAACCATATACACTATCAGAAATAGAAAACGATGTTTCATTATATTCCATTGCTTGGAGAATAGTAAAATAAGTTCCTAAAATAATAGTTGCAATTATAGCTTGGATAACTTGATTTAAATTTCTGTTTATTAATGAGTGATGGGCTCATGTTACTGTAATTCCTGAGGATAAGAGAATGGCTGTGTTAAGTAGAGGAATTTGAAATGGATTTAATGGTGAAATATATATTGGGGGTCAGCAAGCTCCAATTTCTATCGTAGGGGCTAAACTTCTATGAAAATAAGCTCAAAAAAAAGCGAAGAAAAAACAAATCTCTGATACAATAAATAAAATTATTCCTCATCGTAATCCTATCGAAACTTTTAAAGTGTGAAGACCTTGAAATGTTCTTTCTCGAATAATATCACGTCATCACTGAAATATAGTTAAGGTTATTAATACAAAAGCAAAGATAATTAGAGAAACACCATAATTATGAAATCATGAGGATAGACCTAGTGTTAAGAATAGTGCTCTTATAGAGCCTGTTAGTGGTCAAGGGCTAAATTCAACTAAGTGAAAAGGATTTCGGGTCATAAAATGCTAAATATTTTATTATATTCGTTATAACATGTTTCATCTTTTTACAAAAATACACATGTAAAAAAAAAAAGATTTTTTTTTGATCAAAAAAAGCGTTTTTGTTAGGAAACTTGACTGTGCACGTAGGCAAAATAAATAAAGTTGTCAAAAAAAACATGGCCTAAAAGGGACTCTTTTTTTAACTTTTTCAACGAATTTTACACGATGTATGTATTATACAAACAATTGTTATTATTACAATAATTAAATACCTAATTATACAGACCAACACAATGATATTTTAAAGTTGTTAAAAATGAAATATTTCACTAATAAATTAATAGTTTGGTTAGTTGCAAATATATATAAGTAATACAGTTGTTAGTGAAATTAAAAACATATAACAATACTCTTATAAATTCTTAACTAAGATTATAAACACTGCGTCTGTTTGTATACAATAACTGGGTGATGTCCAATGAATAGATAATAAGATAATGATCAAATAATTCTTAAATGAATATATTCATATAATGTAGATGAGATCCTATATAAGTTGTTTATAAGAAACATAGAAATTATAAGTTAAGTAATGAATAAATTGAATATTGGGGTCTATGTCTGTGATAGGAGATCTAATAAGTATCATCTGAACAAACATAACTTAATAACATGTATTTCACTATATAAAGAGGTTAATAATATTTAAAGAAAAGAGAGAGTCATATCGAATTGAAGAACTTAGAAAGTATCTATTTTAGACAGTATATAAATTAATAGTTGTATATTATATGCTTAGGTAAATTAATAAATTCTTTTCTTCTAGTTAATAGAAATTCACAAGGATACGCTTGTTTAATTTAAATTAAATTATCTGGAAAAGTCTAAGAGAGTTTAAAATTTTTATTTAAAAGGTTTTATGTTTAAAGTTGAAAAGTTGGTAATGCGTGAAATTACGTGTTATATACTTTTAAAGGTGTTGGTTGAGAGTGCGTGATTATAGCCTTAAGGTTTTTGAAAGTAATAGTGCGCATCGGGCATAGCTAAAAGGTTATTAAGCTCGATGGGCTCTAGTAAAAGAAAAAGAATTAATTTAAATGGCTTTTTGTAATAAGTGTTATAAAAGCTTTTTAGTATTTCTATTTTGAGTTTTAAGGTTTAAAAAAACTTATAGTGTGCATCGGGCATAACTAAAAGGTTGTTAAGCTCGATGGGCTCTAGTAAAAGAAAAAGAATTAATTTAAATGGCTTTTTGTAATAAGTGTTATAAAAGCTTTTTAGTATTTCTATTTTGAGTTTTAAGGTTTTAAAAAAAAACTTATAGTGCGCATCGGGCATAACTAAAAGGTTGTTAAGCTCGATGGGCTCTAGTAAAAGAAAAAGAATTAACTTTTATAGTGTTTAAGCATAAGAAATTTTCAATTTCTTGGAATAATTATATTTAATAGAATTATTAAAAGTGATAAATTTAATAACTAAATAGTTAATAAAATAAAATTAAATATAAGATAGGAAGGTTAAGTGTTTTAGCTAATAATTAAAAAAATAAAAGTTTTATAGTAAGAAAGATTAGTGGGTTATATGCTTACATTAATATAAGTAGATTTATTTTTATTATATATATTATTATTTAAGAGTGGGATTTTTATTAGTATAAAATTTAGTATAGTTGTTTTCCAAACAAAAAGTTTAATTGAAGAATTAAATAATACAATATGTTGTAGGGGCATATAAAGTTTTGAATTTTAAAGAGAGGGTTCAAATCCCTTTGTTGTAAAGAATTTTAAGTTAAAGAAACTATAAGTTTTCAAAACTTATTATATATAAAAAGTTATTTAAATTCTGTATGAGGTGGTCGAAAAATAGACGTTAGATTGTAAATCTATGAATGAGTTTTATAGCTTTCTTGTGACTATATATTTTAAAAAAATAAAAAATTAAATTGCAAATTTAAAAATACATATTATTGTTATAGTTTAAGTAAAGTAAGCTAATAAGTAAGCTGTTGGGTTCATACCCCAAAAATAGATAAATATATTCTCTTTACTATTTGATAATTTGATTTTAGTTAATAATGTTAATTATTATTTTATAATACATGTTAGGTTTAAATTTATATTTAATCGGTTTTTGTTAGTATTTTATACTTATTGTAATTAAATATTATAATAAGTATAAGTTATCAGTAATTAATAATTTTATTAAAATTATATTATGAAAATACTCAGTATTTTAAATTATACAATGAATGAAAGTTTTATATAGATATTATAAGTTAGAGTTGGTTAATATTTGTGCCAGCAGCTGCGGTTATACAAAATAACTCAAATTAAATTAAGATAGTAGAAAATAAAGTTAAGCTATAAATATTAATAGAAAATTATATTAATATATAAATAAGTAAAATTTATTATTATTTTGATTTTTAAATATTTCTATAATGCTAATACTTTGAAAATTTGAGAATAAACTAGGATTAGATACCCTATTATTTCAATATAGTAAAATTTGAATTATTATTATTATTCTACTAAAGGATTAAGAATATATGAGAATTGTAAATGTATTTAAAACTTAAAAAATTTGGCGGTTTCACATATCCAATTAGGGGAGCTTGTTAGTATAAAATGATATTCCCCGATTTAAACTCACTTTCTTTTGAAATAATTACAGCTTGTGTATTGCTGTCAATAAGTTTATGTTTTAAGAATTATTTAAAAGACTTTAAAATAGATTAATTTTTATGTCAAGTCAAAATACAGTTAATGAGAAAGAATTAATGAGCTACTTTTTATGATTTTTAATATTCAAATTTTTAAGTTTAATTATTTAAATGAGGAGGACTTAATAGTAATTTAAAATTAGTTTGTTTTTATGAATAAAATGGTTTTGTGAAGTGTACATATCGCCCGTCGCTCTTGTTGAAAGATAAGATAAGTCGTAACATAGTAAGGGTAATGGAAATTGTTCTTGGAGATAAAATACTTATATGCAAGAATTAACATATTTAAATGTATCTCACTTACATTGAGAAAATAATTATTTTTTTAATTATTCTTGATATAAAAGAAATTGGTATAAAAATGTTTATTAATTATAAATATATTAAATTAATTAATAATAGTAAAAGGAAAGGAAATAAATATGTTTAAGGAAACTGAAAGGGAATAAAATAAATTAATTGTTAGTAAAATTTAAGTTTTGTACCTTTTGCATTATGGATTGATAATATATTGTGTTAAATAATTGGTTCTCGAAATAAAAAGATTTATTTAATAAAAAAGTAATAATTAAATAATTTTAACGTTGTATAGTTATATTATTATTATTAAATGGTAGTGAAATGCTATTCGATTTTTATGTTAGCTAGTTTATTATTTAAAACATATTAGTGTAGTTTAATTTATATATGTGATTACATATAATTATTAAATATATATTTAATGAGGGAAAAGCTTCATATTACTATTAAGATTTTAATGTAAAATAGTTTGTTTTATTAAAGTTGAATTAAATAATTTAATTTATAATTTAATAAATAGATTATTAGTATAAATCTTGATAATTGTTAATAAAATTTTATTAATTATTATAATAATTTAATATAATGTTAATATGAGTATTGTTAATTTTATTAAAATAAATTTTGTTAGAAAATATAATGGAAAATATAAAATAAAAGTGTATAATTTAGGTAATTATAAAATAAAATAAATAAAAGGAATTCGGCAAATATCAATTTCGCCTGTTTATCAAAAACATGTCTCTTTGTTTTTTATATATAAGGAGTCGGGCCTGCTCGGTGATATTATATTTAACAGCTGCAGCGTAATAGTTGTACTAAGGTAGCATAATAATTTGCCTTATAAATTAAGGCTAGAATGAATGGTTTGACGAAAGTTGATCTGTCTCTTATTTATTTATTAGAAATTAATTTTTATAGTGAAAAAGCTTTAATTGATTAAAGGGACGAGAAGACCCTATTGAGCTTTTATCAAATGTGTATAAAATTATTTTAAAATTATATAAGAAATGATTTTGATTGGGGTGATCGAGGAATAAGATAAAGTAGTTAATAACTTCCTTAAAAATAATTAAAATAAAATTGATAAATTAATTAACCAATATTTTGCTTACGTGAATAAGTTACCATAGGGATAACAGCGTAATTTTTTTAGAGAGTTCTTATTGATAAAAAAGATTGCGACCTCGATGTTGGATTAAAATAACCTTAAGGTGAAGAAGCTTTAATAGGTGAATCTGTTCGATTTTTAAAATTTTACATGATCTGAGTTCAGACCGGTGTAAGCCAGGTTGGTTTCTATCTTTTAATAAATGTGTTGATTGTATCTAGTACGAAAGGACCGATTATAACCAAAATAATTTAATTGAGCAATATAAAGTTGGCAGAATACATGTGAGTGAATTAGAATCATTTTATAAGAATTTTTTTTTCTTACTTTATATTAAGATGGCAGAACAGTGCAAAGAATTTAAGCTTCTTTTAGAGAAATAAGTTATAGTGTTTCTTCTTAATAATGATGATTGAATTAATTTCTAGGGTTATTTCTTGTATTAGTGCATTATTAGCAGTTGCTTTTTTTACATTATTAGAACGAAAGGGATTGAGGTATTTTCAGTTGCGAAAAGGTCCTAATAAGGTAGGAGTAATAGGGCTTCCTCAACCTTTAGCGGATGCAGTAAAATTATTTAGAAAAGAGTATATTAATCCTTCTATAGTAAATATAATTCCTTTTATGATTTGCCCTATAATAAGATTATTTTTAGCATTATTTTTATGGGTGTTATATAATAGTTATTTTATAGTGGCGATAGGGGGTTTAAGGCTAATTATATTTTTATGTATTTCTAGTATTGGGGTTTATGGGGTAATAGGAGCAGGATGGTTTTCAAACTCTAAATATGCATTATTAGGTTCTATTCGAGCCGTAGCACAGAGAATTTCATATGAAGTAAGAATATCGTTAATTTTAATAAGATGTTTATTAATAATTGGTAGAGTTAATTTAGTAATATTAATTAAATACCAAACTCCTATTTGATTAATATTAATTAATTTTTTTATGTTTTTAATATGATTTGTTTCTAGGGTTGCTGAAACTCATCGAGCTCCATTTGATTTTGCTGAGGGAGAGTCAGAATTAGTTTCTGGATTTAATGTAGAATATAGATCGGCAGGATTTGCATTATTATTTATAGCAGAATATAGTAATATTTTATTTATAAGTGTGTTAGTGGTGTGTTTGTTTTTAGGCGGGGGTTTTATAAATAAGTCTATATTAGGCTTAAGTATGTGTTTATTTGTGGTAATAGTTTCTTGAGTTTTTATTTGAGTGCGGGCTAGTTACCCTCGGTATCGTTATGATTTGTTAATGTATTTAATTTGAAAAAGATATTTGCCATGTGTTTTGTGTATTTTAATATTTATGATTTTCATAAGAAAAATCATTTATTTTTTTTAACAAAAAATAGTTTAAAATAAAATAATAACATTGGAAGTTATTGATCAATAATAAATATTGTTTTTTGATATGAGAATAATAATATTATTATCTTTTGGATTTGCTTTGATTAGCTTAACGACTATAATGATTCAACCATTAAGTTTGGGATTTATGTTAATAGTTATTAGCATTTTAAGGAGGGTGGTAGTTTCACTTATTAGGTATTCGTGATACGGTTATATACTATTTTTAGTGTATGTGGGAGGAATGCTTGTGATATTTATATATGTAATTAGTTTAATCCCTAACACACTTTTTATTTCAACCAAAGGTTTTATTCTTTTTTTTCTTTTTTTTTTTAGTGTATTATTAGTAATTAATTTTTCGTTATATAATTATATAAATTTAAATGTAATGGAATTTATTTATATAAATATAAATACAATTAGAATGGGGAATAGTGGATTAATTATAATGGGGTATAATTTTTATTGTTATGTTATACTAGGTGTATTACTATTATTTGTTTTAATTAGTGTTGTAAAAATTTGTTACTATTGTGAGGGACCTTTACGAGTTTTTAAATATAAATATGCTGAGATCATTACGAAAAAGTCATCCTGTATTAAAAATTTTAAATGGGGCGTTAGTAGATTTGCCTACTCCAGTAAATTTGTTAATTTGATGGAATTTTGGCTCTTTGTTAGGTTTATGYTTAATTGTTCAAATTTTGAGAGGTTTATTTTTATCTATACATTATACTTCTTGTATTGAAATAGCATTTGATTCTGTAGTACATATTATGCGAGATGTAAATTATGGTTGAATGTTACATTATATTCATATAAATGGGGCGTCTTTTTTTTTTATTTGTTTATATATTCATGTTGGACGGGGTTTATACTATAGTTTATATATACAAATTGTTACTTGAAATGTGGGGGTGGTATTATTTATATTAGTAATAATAACAGCTTTTGTGGGGTATGTTTTACCTTGAGGTCAGATATCTTTTTGGGGGGCAACTGTAATTACTAATTTATTATCTGTAATGCCTTATATTGGAGAAGTATTAGTTTATTGAGTTTGGGGAGGTTATTCTGTTGATGGGGCTACGTTAAATCGATTTTTTTGTTTTCATTTTTTGTTTCCTTTTATTATCATTGTAATAGTTTTATTACATTTTTTGTTTCTGCATGAAAAGGGTTCAAGTAATCCATTGGGAGTAATAAGAAATTTAGATAAAGTCCCTTTTCATCAGTATCATACATATAAGGATGTATTGGGGTTTTTAATTATATTATTTATTTTAATTGAGTTAGTAACATTATGTCCTAATTATTTAGGAGATGCAGAGAATTTTATTCCTGCAAATCCATTAGTAACTCCTGAACATATTAAGCCTGAATGATATTTTTTGTTTGCATATGCAATTTTACGTTCAGTTCCTAGAAAAATAGGGGGAGTAATTAGATTAGTAATATCTTTGTTAATTTTGTTTTTTTGTTCTTTATTACATATAAAAAATAGAGTGGGAATTGCATATAATGTTATATCTCAATTTTTTTTTTGATTATTAATTATAAGATTTATAATATTAACTTGAATTGGCGGGTGTCCTGTTGAATACCCATATGAAATAATTGGACGTATTTTTAGAGTAAGTTATTTTATATGTTTTTTAGTGCGACCTATTTTTGATGGAATTTGATTATATGTTTTTGAGTATTAGGTTTTTGTTGGGCTAAAATAGTTTTGAAAACTTTTTTGAAGTGTTCGATTCACTTATAACTTTAATAGTTATAAAAATAGTTTTATATTTAATATTTGGTTTACAAAACCAATGCTTTAGACTTAAGCTATTATAACTAGGAATATATGATGTTAAGAAATGAGTTATTATTGAGTTTATTTATGTATGTGAGAGGGTTATTAGTATTATTATTTCAATGAAAACATGTTTTAAATGTTTTATTAAGATTTGAAATTATATCGTTGGGAATGTTAATGAGATTTATGTTTTCATGAGGTATTATGAGAATGGATTATTTTTTAATTATAGTTTTAGTAGTATTTAGTGTTTGTGAGGCATCATTAGGTTTATCTTTATTAGTGAGAATAATTCGTTGTCATGGAAATGATTACGTAAAAATACTTAATTTATATAAATTATAGGAATGGTTTTTAGATTAATTTTATTATTAATAATAAAATTAAATAACTTGTGAGAAATACGATTTTGATTTATAATAATTTTTAGTTTTTTTAGATTAAAATATTTGGGAAGAGAGGATTGGGGTTTATATAGTTATTACCTATATGTTGACATTTTATCTTCTATTTTGATTTTGTTAAGATTTTGGATTAGAGGATTAATGTTATTAGCAAGTTATAAAAGAGTAAAACAAAACAATAATAAAATAATATTTTTTTCTTTTATTGTGTTATTGTTATGTATAGTAATTGTTTTGTTTTTTATAATGACAAATCTGTTATTTTTTTATTTGTGTTTTGAGATATCATTATTGCCAACTATAATATTGATTTTGGGATGAGGTTATCAGCCTGAACGATTAAGAGCGGGATTATATCTAATATTATATACTGTGTTTGCATCATTACCATTGTTGGTAGGAATTTTGATAATTAGTGAAAAGAATGGTTCATATATAATAGATATATTTAAGTATAGTAAAATAAATTTAAATATGAGAATAATTTGATTAGGGGTAATATTATTTGCTTTTTTAGTAAAATTACCTTTATATTCTATACATTTATGATTGCCAAAGGCTCATGTAGAGGCACCAATTGCCGGGTCAATAGTATTAGCAGGTATTTTATTAAAATTAGGTGGGTATGGATTAATTCGATTTTTGTCGACTTTTTCTTTTATGAATTTATATTTTGACGAATTGATTATGGTAATTTGTTTATGAGGGGGTTTTATGACTTCTTTAGTTTGTGTGGGACAAAGGGATGTTAAAGCCTTGATTGCTTATTCTTCAATTGGACATATAGGAATGATAGCGGGAGGACTATTAAGTAAGTTTATGTGTGGTTGAGAAGGAGGAATGTTAATAATATTTAGTCATGGTTTATGTTCTTCAGGCTTATTTTGTTTAAGGAATATATTATACGAAAAAATTAATAGACGAAGTCTATTTTTGTATGGAGGCATATTAAGTGTTAGGTCTATTATGAGATTATTTTGGTTTATAATATGTATCAGTAATATAGGTGCTCCTCCATTTATTAATTTAGTTAGAGAGATTTTATTATTTATTTCTTTATACTTATATAGGCAAGTGTTAGTGATTATTATTTTAATAATAGTTTTTGTAGGGGGATTATATAATTTAGTATTATATGTGAGAATCCAATGCGGGAGGTATATAAGGTTTTATAATGTAATTTATAGAGAAAATAGGAGCGAATACTTATTAATCTTGTTACACTTAATTCCTCTATTAGTATTTTTATTTAATATTAGATATTTAAGAGGGGTTATATAATATAAGTAAAATTAGTTTATAAAAAATACTGAATTGTGGATTCAGAGAAAAATAATTCAATTTATTTTACTATGAAAAGGTATTTAAAATTAGGGTCAATTTACAGAGGTTTTTTATTTATATGATCTTTGTTAATATTATTGGTGTTTATATTTATAAGCTTAAATAATTTTTGTTTTATTATAAGTTGAGAAGTATTTAGGTGTATGAGATTATTTGTTGAGTTTGAAATAATTTTTGATTGGATTAGATGTAGATTTAGAAGGTTAGTGTGTTTAATTTCTGGTTGTGTAAGGATTTTTAGAAATAGATACATAAAGGATGATGTTAATAGAATACGGTTTTTAAATATTTTAATATTGTTTGTATTGTCTATGAATTTTTTGATTTTTATTCCTAGGTTGGTTAGATTAATATTAGGGTGAGATGGATTAGGATTAGTATCATTTATTTTAGTAATTTATTATAAAAATTCAAAATCATTAAGAGCTGGAATGTTGACTGTGTTAATAAATCGTATTGGGGATTGTTTTATTTTAGTGAGGATTAGAATAATGGTGAGATTGGGACATTGAAATTTATTATGTATGTGGGAATTTAATATATTGAGAATAACAATATTTTTTTTAGTAATTGCAGGGATAACTAAAAGAGCGCAAATTCCGTTTAGAAGATGATTACCTGCGGCAATAGCTGCTCCTACTCCAGTATCTGCATTGGTTCATTCTTCAACATTAGTGACTGCTGGAATTTTTTTAATTATTCGGTTTTATCCTTTCTTAGATAAATGTGAGGGATTGTTTTCATTTATAATATATGTTGCTGTAATAACAACTGTAATATCTGGGATTTGTGCGATTTATGAATATGATATAAAAAAGATTATTGCATTATCAACTTTAAGTCAGTTAGGAGTTATAATGTTTTCATTAAGTTTAATGATACCAATATTAACCCTGTTTCATTTATATACACATGCAATATTTAAAGCATTATTATTTGTGTGTAGTGGTCATATTATTTATTCTTATAGGGGAAACCAAGATATTCGTTGTATTAGAGGGGTAAGAATAAAATTACCTTTTACTAGTATGTGTATAAGAATTGCAAATATAGCATTATGCGGGTTTCCTTTTTTATCTGGGTTTTATTCTAAAGATATAATTATTGAAAAAATACTTGAAAGAAATATAAATATTGTGATATTATTATTAAGATTATTAGGTATTTGCTTAACTATATTTTATTCAATACGATTATCAATTAAATTAATTTGAAGAGGGGAAATAAAAAATAAGTATAGGGATATTAATGATGATGATATTAATATAATTATTCCAATATTTGTGTTAGTGATAGGAGCCTTATTTAGAGGAATTATATTTCAATATATTTTTATACAATTTAATAAAGAAATATTTCTTCCTTATTTTTATAAAGTGTTAGTAATAATAATAATTGTAATTAGGGTATTAGTTTCTATAGCGTTGTGGAGAAATAATATAAATTTTAAGAATTGTAATTTTTTTAATTTTTTTAATATGGAAATGTGGTTTTTGTCGTCATTGATAGGGTATCCTATATTAAATGTGATGAAGGGAATTAGGAATAGAAATTTGAAGTTAATTGATATGGGGTGATTTGAAAAAATAGGTGGACAGGGTGTATTTAATTTAAGTAGAGTTATTTTTAAAATAATAGAACATTGAATATTGTTATTAGTTAATATTTACATATTAGTTGTATTGATTTATATTATTTTTGTTTAACTCAAATAGCTTAAGGAAAGAGTGTAATATTGAAGCTGTTAAGGTGATAGGATATCTTTGAGTATATTAGTTTTAGACCCTTAGGTCTATCTATTGATGGTCGTCTGTATAGAGAGTAATAAGAAGTGAGAAAATATAGCCTTGAATAATGCTGATACCAATTTCAAATATAAAATATATAGTTTGAATAATTATAATAAATATTATAGTAATAATATTAAAAGAGAGAATAGAAAAGGTTAAATAATTTCCAATTAAGGTTAAGATAATATGACCTGCTCTGATGTTTGCTGCAATACGAATTGCTAGGGTAATTGGTCGAACACTGACTCTAAGAAGTTCAATAATTGGTAAGAATATAATTAAAAATGAAGGGGTGCCAGCAGGTAGGAAAGAGGCAAAAGAGGAATAATAATTATTTTGATAGGAGGAAATAATTAATCTTAATCATAAAGGAAGAGATAGACAGAAAGTTATTCTTAAATGGCTTCTTAAGCTAAATATATAGGGAAGAAGTCCCAATAAATTGAAATTAATAATTGTGATAAATAGAGAAGAAACAATTAATGGAAATCCTCCTATATTTATTCTAAATGATCGTGTTAATTGGATATTAATAATATGTTTAGGGAATGAGATAGAAGAGAAAATATTAGCAGGTAAAATTCATATTGATGAGTTGATAAAAAATAAAGATCAGATAGAAATAATTCATATTAATAAATATATAGAGAAAATAGTTGAATTATGGTCATCAAATGAAGAAAAAATATCTATTATCATTATATCAAGAGTATTTAACTAATTTTTTGTTTATATTTAGATTAGTAAAATTATATAAGTTTGAATTATTTCATCATATAATAGATGAATTAAGGGCTATAATAAATCAAAAGAATGCAAATAAGAATATTCAATTTAATGGAGATAATTGAGGCATAGAAAAGTACTAAATAAAAATAGTTATATAAAATTGACAAAATTATGTTATACATTAACTAACTTTTCATACTAATTATATTAAATTAATTTTTGCTTGATAGTCATGAAATAAAAGAATTTATATTAATTACTTCTAGTGAAATAGGCATAAATGAGTGATTGGCGCCACAAATTTCTGAGCATTGTCCATAGAAAATACCAGGGCGAGATGGGTAGATTATTAATTGATTTAAGCGTCCTGGAATGGCATCAATTTTAATGCCTAAAGATGGAATTGTTCATGAGTGAATTACATCTGCAGATGTAATAATTATACGAATATTAGTTTTTATAGGAACAATTAAATGGTGGTCAGTTTCTAATAAGCGATAATTGCCTAAAGTGAGATCTTGTGTAGGGATTATATATGAATCGAATTCAATGTTAATAAAATCTGAATATTCATATCTTCAGTATCACTGATGACCTATAATTTTAATAGAAAGAAGGGGGTTATTTGTTTCATCTAATAAGTATAATAAGCGTAGAGAAGGAAGAGCTAGAAATAATAAAATTAATCTAGGAATAATAGTTCAAACAGTTTCAATTTTTTGGCTTTCGCAAATTAATAAGCAGGAAAATTTATTGGTTATTAAAAGAAAAGATATATATATAACTAATGTTAAAATGATGATTAAAATAAATATGGAATGATCATGAAAAAAGATTAATTGTTCTATTAAAGGGGAGTTTGCATCTTGAAATCCTGTTTGTCCTCATAGGGCCATATATAGAATTAAATATTAAATAAATAATGCTCCTGTTTCATGTATATTGTGAAAATCTACAGGAAGACGATTATTTCATTCTAATGATGTAGAAAGGTGAAGGGATCAGATAACTGAACGTTGAGAAATTAATCTTTCTCATACAATAAATATAAAAAATATGACGGCAGTTAGTGATAGAAGAGACCCTATAGATGAAATAATATTTCATTTTGTATAGCAATCAGGGTAATCTGAATAACGTCGAGGTATGCCAGCTAAACCTAAAAAATGTTGAGGGAAAAAGGTAATATTTACACCTCTAAACATAATAAAAAAGTGGGTTTTTGTTCATTGTTGATTTAAGGATAATCCTATTACTAATGGATATCAGTGATTAAAACCACCAAATAGTGCAAATACAGCTCCTATAGATAGTACATAATGAAAATGAGCTACTACATAATATGTATCATGAAGCATAATATCTAATGAGGAGTTAGATAAAATAATTCCTGTTAATCCTCCTACAGTAAATAGAAAAATAAAGCCTAATGCTCATAGTATTGGAGTAGAATAATTAATAGGAGATCCATAAATAGTTGCTAATCATCTAAAAATTTTAATTCCAGTGGGGATTGCAATAATTATTGTAGCTGCAGTAAAATATGCTCGTGTATCGACATCTATTCCAACTGTGAATATATGGTGAGCTCAAACAATGAAGCCTAAGAGGCCAATTGATAATATTGCATAGATTATACCAAGTCTTCCAAAAATTTCTTTTTTTAAAGAATAATGTGATACAATATGGGAAATAATTCCAAAACCTGGGAGGATTAAAATATAAACTTCAGGATGACCAAAAAATCAGAATAAATGTTGAAAAAGAATTGGATCTCCACCGCCTCTAGGGTCAAAAAATGTTGTGTTAAAGTTTCGATCAGTTAAAAGTATTGTGATAGCGCCTGCTAGAACTGGAAGAGAAAGTAAAAGAAGGATAGCAGTGATTAGAAGAGATCAAACAAATAGAGGTAATCGTTCTATTTGTATTCCTTCTCATCGTATATTAATAATTGTAGTAATAAAATTAATTGCTCCTAAGATTGAAGATACTCCTGCTAAATGAAGTGAAAAAATAGCTAAATCTACAGAAGGACCAGTGTGTATTAAATTGCTTGATAAAGGAGGATATACAGTTCATCCAGTTCCTGCTCCTCTTTCTACTGCAGCTGAGGTTAGGAGAAGAGTAAGAGATGGGGGAAGAAGCCAAAATCTTATATTATTTATACGTGGAAAAGCTATGTCAGGGGCGCCAAGTATAAGAGGAATAAGTCAATTGCCAAATCCTCCAATTATAACTGGTATTACTAAAAAGAAAATTATAACAAATGCATGAGCTGTAACAATTACATTATATAATTGATCATCATTTAATAAAGATCCTGGTTGTCCTAATTCTGTTCGAATCATTAATCTTAATGATGTGCCAAGTAAGCCAGATCAAATTCCAAAAATGAAGTATAATGTTCCAATGTCTTTGTGATTTGTTGAAAATATTCATCGCAT